AAATAAAAAAAGAAGTTTAGAACCCCCCTTTTTTGGTTTTGGGGGGGTATTCTCATATATTTTTTTTTGTATCATTTTGGCGGCATGGCCGAGCGGTAAGGCGGGGGACTGCAAATCCTTTTTCCCCAGTTCAAATCCGGGTGTCGCCTGATCGACAAAATAGCTTATTCCGTTTTGTTGATATAAAACTTGACAATCTTTTTTCCAGCAGAAGCAAGCGGGGGAAAAGGACTCTTGAGACTTGCTTGATTCTAAATTCTAAGCATCTGCAGGTTTTATTCTTTAAAATTCTATAAATCCTTGCGTCTCGGATTCAAGAAAGATTCTAGTAGTGAAAAGGAATCGGTAAATCTTGATATGATAGTGCTTCCACTCCACTACTAATGTGGTGTCCGTCTACTGACTGGGTCTTGAATTAGATTGGATAGGGATAGATCGGACAGGGAATCGAATTCCATTTTTAGTTGGGGAAGGGGCGGAATAAACTTTGTATACAGACTCATGAAAGTATATGAGCGCTCTGGCATTTATTCAATATTAGTTAGATTGAATAGCTAATTGGCTTTCTTTTTTTTTTTTATTTAATTTATTATATATTTATTTTAGTTTTAGAATATGTTTTAGAATTCTATATAATATCTATATAATATAGAAAATAATATTCTATTAAATTATATTCAAAAAGAATATTATAATTAAATATTAATTTTTTTATTTAGTATTTAATTATTTAATAGAAATTTAATAATTAATTTAAAGTAAAAAAAAAATTCTTTCTTTTCGGTAACCCCTAGTGAAAGAATTTAATCGGCTGTCTTCCGATTGTTTTACAGAGATAATCGGGAGACGTTAAGGATTAGATCAAATGGAAATAAGAGTATGCGAAGTGATCTATCTTGATTCTATATTTTTTTTTACTTAATGAAATGGAGGGCAACAAAATAAAGCATAGGTCTTATTATTCCTACCTGTTAGTAACATTCATTCCCTTAATACTTCCAAGGGTGTCTCCGGATATTTTGTTTGTGCTTAATGTTTTCTGATTATACTAGAAATCATATAAGAACTTGTTAGATGTTATAATTGGATTTATTTGATTCTTTCGTCAATGATGTTAGGCCAGAATCCCTTTTTGACTCTGTGCCAGTGATTCCACTATTATTAGTGAACAATAACAATAATGAAATAATTACTTCATATTGATAGAGATAGGAGACATAATTTACATGGATATAGTAAGTCTCGCTTGGTCTGCTTTAATGGTAGTCTTTACATTTTCCCTTTCCCTCGTAGTATGGGGAAGAAGTGGACTCTAAAGGTACTACTAATTGAGTTGAGGGAAAAAACAAAAATCAAACTGTATCCATTGTTTTATAGATGGGTTCTGAAATTTTTTTATTTTGATATTTAATTCATTAATTCCATTTCGAAATGGAATTCAAAAATATCTGCATTTCGGAATTCTAGTGTATTCGAGTGGAGTAATGTATTATATGGATAATATAGAAATCGAAAATACTCTTTCAATTAAACAAATATTTGAATTATTCCCATGTTCGTATTTTTAAAGTCAAGGGAATACAAATAATAGGAAATTTATTCTAACCGAATTCTTTCTAAAATTTAGATTTCGATGAACTGGCTCTTACCAAAGTTATATATGGACAATGAGGAACCGCGGAACCCGTTTTTTATTTATTTTTTTATCCCCCCCCCCTTTTTCACTTTTTTCAAAGAGAAAAGAAATCCGTTTTTTTATTAGTTATTAAGCGGATACACACTTTCTATAGGAAACAAGATAGACATAGTAGTTGTCTAAGGAGATACTACACATAATAAGATATTGCCGTTGCCTTAGGCGAGTCACATATTACGTGCTTACCGCTTGTTTTATTATTTGGTTTATTATTTTAGTTTCGAAATTGGATTTATGCTTTCATTTCATATCACGGTTCAAACGTTAAAAATCGGTTGGGTTTTACTAATCTTTTCGAAATAGGAAAAAGTTTCCCATAGAACCCCTGGATCATCTGTCAACTATTTAATCAATTACTTTTTCGGAATGCTAAAAAGATTATTTGATTTTTTTTAATATGATACCGGGATTGGTCTTGAAAATAATCAGAAATCAAGAAATTCGAATCGGAAGAATAAGAGTTGCCTTTTGATTATTTCAGATTGATTGGAACCAATACAAATCAAATAGATGAAACAAAGAAAAAAATTGAGACGCTATGTACATTACATATATGTGATTGATATTCTATATATGAAGATAGATATTGTAAATTGATCCATATTAAACCTCTATCTTTATAGAGTAAAACTTTCTACACTACAATAATAGATAGTATGGTAGAAAGAAATAGATTTTATTTCTTTCTACCATACTATCAGATTTCATAGAATACTGCTGATTCTAGTCCGATCATCTCATTTAAGAGTAAGACGCGAAATTGAAATCCTTTTTCATTTTTTCTTCAATCATTGCATTGATAAGAACTAAGAAGTCAAGTTTAAGTCAAATTAATCACTTTGACTTACAGTTTTTACGTAAATTATAAGTAAAAAGGCAGTAGGAACTAGAATGAACAGTGCAGTAGCAATAAATGCGAGAATATTTACTTCCATAATCTCATCGTTAGATTTCTCTTTAATTTGCAATAACTCGGGATTTAATCCCATAGAGATGATAAATCTTTCGTCGGTAAATTCAATGGTATAAATTACATCTCGATGATATCGAAGCGGATCAATATCATGAATAACAATATCTGAGCTATCAAATCGATTCATCGTCAAGAATTGAATAGTATAACATAGGAAGATCTTTTATCCATACCAAATTCAAAATTGGATTTCTGATCCAATCCAAAATTCCTTTACTTTTTTATTGTAAGAATTTGTTTTCTTTCTTCGGCAGAACCTTTACTAAAAAAAAAAGATCAAACAAAGATTCCCTCGGTAAGACAGAGGGAATCTTTGTTTGATCTTTTTTTTTAATATTCTCATCCTTCGATTAGTAATAGGATAAACATATATAAAAAGTTCAGTGTGAAATTTGAATGAGATAGATTGTTTAAAATGCAAATAATTAGGAATTGAAATTAGTACTTGAGGTTATACAAAATCGGAGCCGGAAAAGGATATACTTTTAATCCTAAAGTATTCTATCAAAATCAAAGGAACTGCGTTCCATTTTTTTTGTATCGTGCAAATTCCATTTGTGTGTATGTGTTCGCGGTAAACATATTCTATAGTACTCTATTTCATTACACAGATCGGGAGTAATCGAAAAAGCCAGGTCTAGTAGTACGGTATCTCTTTCTCTTGGAATCCTGAATATGACGCTACTAATAATTGTGCTAATCCACATATGTTTCTTTTCCATCAATCAGTATTAGTTGAAGAAATGGAAATTACCATATTGGTTTGATGATAAATGTGAAACGAAAAAAAAAAAAGAAAAAAAAAAAGAGAGATCCCTGTTAGGAATGAGATTATGTTTGTTATTTTGACTCCCTTTCACAGAAGAAATGAATTGATACATTTTTTATCGGATTTCTATCCATCGGGACTGACGGGGCTCGAACCCGCAGCTTCCGCCTTGACAGGGCGGTGCTCTGACCAATTGAACTACAATCCCAGGAAAAAAAGGTGTACAGCATGCATATTCTTACGATTTCATTCAAACCCTTTCTATTTCGATTTTAGATTAGAATTGTCTTGTTCTAACTGGCAGAGGCGGGACTAATATATTGATATCTATATGGATATGCACTTTAGCGAGATCGACACGGATTACTAGTAATCTGTTCGTTATTGCCAAATCGATTGAAAATCAATCTTTCAATGAATCAATGAAAATAAAAAAGACTCTTTTTTATTTAGACTTTATACTTACAGATCTTGATATGAATTTAGATCATTAGCAAGATCTGAATTTGTGGAAAAAATACGTAATAAAATAAATAGTGGTAGGGATGTAGCAGATTTTTATTCTTCCGTATCAGAGCGCATCGGGCATTTCCGGAGAACAACAAAAGGTTACATCATTTCATGGTGGATCGGCGAATTATTGGGCCGAGCTGGATTTGAACCAGCGTAGACATATTGCCAACGAATTTACAGTCCGTCCCCATTAACCGCTCGGGCATCGACCCAGGAAGAATCAATTTCAGTCTTTATTGATAATCCACGATCAACTTCCTTTCGTAGTACCCTACCCCCAGGGGAAGTCGAATCCCCGCTGCCTCCTTGAAAGAGAGATGTCCTGAACCACTAGACGATGGGGGCATACTTGCCCGACCGCCATTATACTATGTTCATAGTATGAACAGTTTTTTGAAATTGTCAATATAATGGAATGATATGACTCGATCAGAAGGATCTTTCCGTCTTTCAGAATTCCATAGAATTTTTTGATTCTTTAATTTAGAAATTGTTCATTCCAATCGTCACTCTATAATTCTCAAAATAGAAAAAAAAAAAAAAAGTAATACGAAAAAAAGATAGGAGCCTTTCGGGGAATGATTGGTTTGCCGGAAAAGGCGAGGGGGTTAAACTTCATTTCTTTTACTTTCATTCATTGTTAAGAAAGATTCGGTGGACATATTTCTATCTCACACTAAGCCGGGAAATTAAAAAACGATAATCAATCTGGAAATCCGGGAAGAGGGATAGGGATCAACAAGTTATTGAAAAATTGTTTTTCGATAAGAATTTGGTTGAGGGACAAATTGAATCCATTTATCAACGATTCGATGAAAAATCTTGTATCTATGTTGAATTGGTGGGTACATGTATCAATCAAATGAATTTCGTTATGATGAGGATCAATTCAATTAGAATCGGTTTTGAAATAATTCATTACATTGATATTTAGCAAATCCAATATCAATAAACCATTTTACCTATACTATACTCACTAGGTAAATCCAATTTCTTGTTCCTTAATGAGCCGCTATGCGGATAAAATCCATCTATGTACATATATTATA